AGTTATTCCATATATTTTGATATTGAAAATCATATTTTCGAGATTGATAGTGGGCATTTTTTTAAGAGTGAACTAGAAAGTTCTTTTTATAGTTATTGGAATTTTAGTTATCTAAATAATGGATCTAACAATGACGATCCTCACGATGATCATTACATGGATGATACTCAATATAGTTGGAATAATCACATTAATAGTTGTATTGACATTTATCTTGAGTCTCAAATCTTTATTGATACTTACATTGTAAGTGGTAGTGACAATTCCAGTAACAGTTACATTTCTCGTTCCGTTTGTGGTGAAAGTAAGGGGTCCGATATAAGTACCAGCACGAATGGTAGCACTATAATAGAAAGTTCCAATGATCTGGATGTAACTCAAAAATACAGACATTTGTGGGTTCAATGTGAAAATTGTTATGGATTAAATTATAAAAAAATTTTAAAATCAAAAATGAATCTTTGTGAACAATGTGGATATCATTTGAAAATGAGTAGTTCCGATAGAATCGAACTTTCGATCGATCCGGATACTTGGGATGCTATGGATGAAGACATGGTTTCTTTGGATCCCATTGAATTTCATTCGGAAGAGGAGCCTTATAAAGATCGTATCGATTCTTATCAACGAAAGACAGGATTAACTGAAGCCGTTCAAACAGGTATAGGCCAATTAAATGGTATTCCCATAGCACTTGGGGTTATGGATTTTCAGTTTATGGGGGGTAGTATGGGATCCGTGGTTGGGGAGAAAATAACCCGTTTGATTGAGTACGCTACTAACAAATTTCTCCCTCTTATTATAGTATGTGCTTCCGGGGGGGCGCGTATGCAAGAGGGAAGTTTGAGTTTAATGCAAATGGCTAAAATATCTTCTGCTTTATATGATTATCAATCAAATAAAAAGTTATTCTATGTACCAATTCTTACATCTCCTACTACAGGGGGGGTAACTGCGAGTTTTGGTATGTTGGGAGATATCATTATTGCCGAACCCAATGCCTATATTGCATTTGCGGGTAAAAGAGTAATTGAACAAACATTGAATAAAACAGTACCTGAAGGTTCACAGGCGGCTGAATATTTATTCCAGAAGGGCTTATTCGATCTAATCGTACCACGTAATCCTTTAAAAAGCGTTCTGAGTGAGTTATTTCAGCTCCACGCTTTCTTTCCTTTGAATCAAAATTCAATAGAGCATTAAGTTCCTTTTTTATTTGTAGCAAATAAATAGTTAGTTTATCAGAATCCAAGTAAAATGAATATGAATGGGGTTTCTTTGTTGACATAAGATCTAAATTGTAAAAAGAAATCAAAAGTTGTGGATAACTCCTTTTTATCTATATTCTTGATTCTTGATATTCTTGATTACTAATTCAGTTAAGAGGCCTCTATCAACAAGAAAAATAGTGAATTCTTATTTTCGTTAAATTCTAGGAAAATAAAAATATGTATATATAATCCAAATATATAATTCTAGAATATAGAAACTATAGATATGATATATGCTTTTGTACCTTCTATACTCACTTAGATATATACTTAGATTTATACTAATCTTTATCTTTATAATATTAATATAAATAATAACAGGTACAAATAGTAAATTGAGGTATCCTTTATATGACAACTTTCGACTTTCCCTCTGTTTTGGTACCTTTAGTAGGCTTAGTATTTCCGGCAATGGCAATGGCTTCTTTATTTCTTCATGTTCAAAAAAATAAGACTGTTTAGATCTGATGGACCCAACTCTGATCCATTTTTTTTTTCAAAACTAAGACTTGTATCATAACGCAGATACCTATTTAGTGTAAGAAAAGAAGGTATAACATGCGGCGTTTCCGTCGAAAAGGGGCTCTTTGGCCTGTAGAAAGATGATATGGGGGTAAAGGAATTCTATCTATTTGAAAAAATATCAGGATCGCCGAATGGCTGAACTGTAAAATCGGTACATCTATATGTATATTGATATATGCATATTGATGGGATCATACGAAGGGTATTTTTTTTTATTTTAGATCTAACCAATTTGATAAATTACTCTTAAAGGTTCACATTAAACTAGTACTAGTTGATGAGAGTTACTTCGGAAACAAAAAGAGTAAAGTCTAGGGTATTCTCTCAATTCCAATAAAACGAAACCAGATCAAGTATGAGTTGTCGATCAGAACATATATGGATACAACCTATAACGGGGTCGCGAAAAACAAGTAATTTCTGCTGGGCCATTATCCTTTTTTTAGGTTCATTAGGATTCTTATTGGTTGGAACTTCCAGTTATCTTGGGAGAAACTTGATATCTTTATTTCCGTCTCAGCAAATCCTTTTTTTTCCACAAGGGATTGTGATGTCTTTCTATGGGATCGCGGGTCTCTTTATTAGCTCCTATTTGTGGTGCACAATTTCGTGGAATGTAGGGGGTGGTTATGATCGATTCGATAGAAAAGAAGGAATGGTGTGTATTTTTCGTTGGGGATTCCCTGGAAAAAATCGTCGCATCTTCCTCCGATTCCCTATAAAGGATATTCAGTCCGTCAGAATAGAAGTTAAAGAAGGTATTTATGCTCGCCGTGTCCTTTATATGGATATCAGAGGCCAGGGGGCCATTCCCTTGACTCGTACTGATGAGAATGTTACTCCACGGGAAATCGAACAAAAAGCTGCCGAATTGGCCTATTTCTTGCGTGTACCGATTGAAGTATTTTGAGAAATGAGCTGAGAGAGTGAATGCTTTCTCAGCAGTAAGGAAAAACTAAAGAGTCCCCCTTTTCTATACCATAACTTAACTGAAGTTTCTTCATAACGCTCATTCTTTCTAGTCAAAGAAGACGTATACGTAACGTAACAACCACAAAACAAAACAGTGAATAGATTCATAAGTTCGATACTTTGTAATAGAACTCATGCATGAGAGAAATATTGGATGGCGTAGAGTCAACTAATGAGGTCGGTTCATTAAAAATTCATAGACGAAATGAAAAAATGTCAAAAAAGAAAGCATTCAACCCTCTTTTATATCTTGCATCTGTAGTATTTTTGCCCTGGTGGATTTCTCTCTCATTTAATAAAAGTCTGGAATCTTGGGTTACTTATTGGTGGAATACTAGGCAATCTGAAATTTTTTTGAATGATATTCAAGAAAAAAATATTCTCGAAAAATTCATAGAATTGGAGGAAATCTTTCTTTTGGAGGAAATGATCAAGGAATACAAGGAATACTCGGAGACACATCTACAAAACCTTCGTATAGGAATCCACAAAGAAACGCTCCAATTAATCAAGATACACAATGAGGATCATATCCATACGATTTTGCACTTCTTGACAAATATAATCTGTTTCGTTATTCTAAGTGGTTATTCAATTTTGGGTAATAAAGAACTTGTTATTCTTAACTCTTGGGCTCAGGAATTCCTATATAACTTAAGTGACACAATAAAGGCTTTTTCGATTCTTTTATTAACAGATTTATGTATCGGATTCCATTCGCCCCATGGTTGGGAACTAATGATTGGCTTTGTCTACAAAGATTTTGGATTTGCTCATAATGATCAAATTATATCTGGTCTTGTTTCTACTTTTCCAGTCATTCTAGATACTCTATTTAAATTTTTGATTTTTCGTTATTTAAATCGTGTTTCTCCGTCACTTGTAGTGATTTATCATTCAATGAATGATTAAAAAACGATCTACTGATATTAATCCAATTCAATTCTAACGTTTCTTACTTTTCTTACTTTGTAGTTGTACAGAAGCAAAGCATGTAAAACCATACTTACTCTTTATTTTTCTACCTATCCCAAAGATTTATTCTATATATTAATATTATTTATTCCAGTAAAATTATTCCAGTAAATAGCAGAATTGCGGATAGGGAACTAGGTTAGCGACCTACCCAATTTATTGTAGACATTTTTGGGCTCAATGGTTGGACCATGCAAACTAGAAAGACTTTTTCTTGGATAAAGGAACAAATTACTCGATCCATTTCCGTATCGCTCATGATATATATCATAACTCGGCCATCCATTTCAAGTGCATATCCCATTTTTGCACAGCAGGGTTATGAAAATCCGCGAGAAGCGACTGGTCGTATTGTATGTGCCAATTGCCATTTAGCTAATAAGCCCGTGGATATTGAAGTTCCACAAACGGTACTTCCAGATACTGTATTTGAAGCAGTTGTTCGAATCCCTTATGATATGCAACTAAAACAAGTTCTTGCTAATGGTAAAAAGGGTGCTTTGAATGTAGGGGCTGTTCTTATTTTACCAGAGGGTTTTGAATTAGCTCCTGCTGATCGGATTTCCCCCGAGATAAAAGAAAAGATAGGCAATCTGTCTTTTCAGAGCTATCGCCCCAATAAAAAAAATATTCTTGTGATAGGCCCCGTTCCTGGTCAGAAATATAGTGAAATAACCTTTCCTATCCTTTCCCCGGACCCCGCTACTACGAAAGAGGTTCACTTCTTAAAATATCCTATATATGTAGGCGGAAACAGGGGAAGGGGTCAGATTTATCCCGACGGGAGCAAAAGTAACAATACAGTTTATAATGCTACATCAGCAGGTATAGTAGGTAAAATAATACGAAAAGAAAAAGGGGGTTACGAAATAACCATAGCGGATGCATCGGATGGACGTCAAGTGGTTGATATTATCCCTCCAGGGCCAGAACTTCTTGTTTCAGAAGGCGAATCTATCAAATTGGATCAACCGTTGACGAGTAATCCTAATGTGGGCGGATTTGGTCAGGGAGATGCAGAAATAGTACTTCAAGATCCCTTACGTGTCCAAGGCCTTTTGTTCTTCTTGGCATCTGTTATTTTGGCACAAATATTTTTGGTTCTTAAAAAGAAACAGTTCGAGAAGGTTCAATTGTCAGAAATGAATTTCTAGACTCGCGTATTTATCGACATTGAGCTCATAACGTAAAAATAACAAAATTCTTTTTGACGACTCTTTATGATAAAAAATGGATATTATGAAAAGCCTTTTGCTT